GCTAAGCGGGCTCACATAACATAAATTGTACACGTATACTAATTTAGTAAACTACTGCTGCTGAGATCTTAACTGTTTATTCTTAATTATTTCATAATAAATATGATATAAATGTAGAAAAATTCAACTATAGAAACGAATAAGAATGGAAAATCGAATTTTCAAAAATATTTCATTTTGATATATTAATTTAGATCTATTTCTCAAATATATGTTTATCAATAATAAATATCTTAATTTGTTTAATTAGAGACGAATATTTTTTTACTATTCCATATTTAATATTTCCTTTACTATTTTTTAATATTGTTTTTTGATATTTTACTATATAAAAAATAAAATAAAAATAAAACTATATAAATTCTAAATAAAATATTTTAGTACATGGTTTTTTATTTCTAGATATTTATTTAGATTTAGAATTTGAAATAGAATTTTGTACCTAAAGTTAGGAATATAATCTAGTAATTAAGTTAGAATCTTATTGTATATTTATTGTATATTATAATCGTATAATATAGTAATATAATTAATTAATATAATTAATTAATTATTATATCTATTTGAATCTATTTGAAAGCGAAAATAGAGAATTTCTAAAATTTGAAATAATTTCATTAATATTCATTAATATATAAATTAACGGAATGATTAATTGATTAATTATATCCATTCGATTAGTTATGGCTATTAATGAAATTTGAAATTAATAATACTAAATTGCCCTTTGTCGTTTTTTTTTTATTATGATCTGCCCTAAGAAAAGGATAAGAGGAGAAAAGTGCAATCCAGACCATAATGAAACATTCCTAGGGTTTCATTCGGAAAGGCGAAACCTAAGACGAAAAAAAAAAAAAAAAAGAATCGACCGTTCAAGTATTCAAAATTGCACACTAAAAATGATAGAAAATCATAGAGATTGGGACATGTATATATATAATATATATATAATAGATATATGTTATGTGGTATATATCTATATTGAATTTCTGGTTGGACCAAGTATGGTCTCCAATAGAGATGAAAGAAGATAGATACAAAATCAAATCGGAGAAAACACTTTTCAATACAGGAATCGATATCTAATCAATTCAACGGTTCCAGCATAATATAAATGGAAATGAACAAAAAAGGGTAAACGGCATCATGATGTGATCCTAATCACATCACAAAAAAAAGGGGGATATGGCGAAATTGGTAGACGCTACGGACTTAATTGGATTGAGCCTTGGTATGGAAACCTACCAAGTGATAACTTTCAAATTCAGAGAAACCCTGGAATTAAAAATGGGCAATCCTGAGCCAAATCCCGTTTTATGAAAACAAACAAGGTTTCAGAAAGCGAGAATAAATAAAGGATAGGTGCAGAGACTCAATGGAAGCTGTTCTAACAAATGGAGTTGGCTGCATTGTGTTCGTAAAGGAATCCTTCCATCGAAACTTCCGAAAAGATGAAAGATAAACCTATATACATATGTATACTTACTGAAATACTATCGCCAAATGATTAAAAATGATTAATGATGACTCCAACCGGTTCTATAATTTTTTTCTATCTATTTATATGAAAAATGAAATAATTTTTGTGAATCGATTCAAAATCAAAATTGAAAAATGAAATAAATATTCATTGATCAAATCATTCACTCCATCATAGTCTGATAAATCTTTTTTTTTAGAATTGATTAATCGGATAAGAATAAAGATAGAGTCCCATTCTACATGTCAATATCGACAACAATGAAATTTATAGTAAGAGGAAAATCCGTCGACTTTAGAAATCGTGAGGGTTCAAGTCCCTCTATCCCCAAAAAGACCTGGTTGCCTCCCTAATTATTTATCTTCTCATTTTATTTTGTTAGTGACTCAAAATTGGTTATGGTTCGCAGTGATTCTCACTCTACTATTTCATTCACAAACCGATCTGAGCGGAAATTTTTTTTCTTATCACATCATAAGCCTTGTGTGTGATATATATGATACGTGTACAAATGCAAATGAGCATCTTTGAATAATGTATTAAATTAAAATAATTAACAATCTATATCATTATTTGTATTATTTGTACTGTATTGAAACTTACAAGGTTTTCTTTTTGAAGATACAAGAAATTCTACCAGGGCCTGGATAATACTTTGGAATATCTTTTCGTTTTTTAATTGACATAGACCCAAGTCCTATATTAAAATAAAATGAGGATGATGCGTCGTGAATGGTCGGGATAGCTCAGCTGGTAGAGCAGAGGACTGAAAATCCTCGTGTCACCAGTTCACTGAAAATCCTCGTGTCACCAGATAGACAGAAAAATCATGGTATCCACACTGAAAATCCTCGTGTCACCAGTTCAAATCTGGTTCCTGGCACATGAGTAATTTGTATGAGTATATATTCGACAAATTAATTGATATGGGTCGACATACATATTCAGTATTCTAGTTATAGATCATGATACATACTTATCCATCTAAGTGTCGGAGCTATACCCCTTACTAATTTAATT